CGACACAAGAAAAGGAATTGTCCCCAGCCCTTTGCTTGTGTCAAAGACTAGGAAGACGAATAATCCCTCCTGGAATCTTTTGGTCCTCTCATTTCTTTTATACTTTGGTTTCTATTCTACGCTTATTTATCTCTTAATTGTTAGTATCCAATCGAATAGAAAAATATTGATTCATTCTATGACATTGAAATCTGACAATATTGACATAATCATACCGCTTCCATTTGGATTGAAAAAACAAAGAAATAAAGAAGAGGGGAGTAAACTCAAATAGTCTTCTTCACAGTATACATACTAGGAGTGCGGTACAAGTAATTCAATTCCCGAACGCGGGTAGAAAAAAAAAAGAGGCTTTTCAGAATTTTTTTGATCATCCATAATTACATAACATAATAATAATAGCCAACAAAAATTGGCTTCTTTTTAGAGCTTGGTGTTGATAAATCTGCGTATCTAGAAATTCATTTCGGACAATTGAACCTTCTCAAACTGTTTCTTTTTAAGAACCAAAAATATTTGTGCCAAAATAACAGATGCCAAGAAGAGCAAAAGTCCTTGGACACGTAATGGATCTTGAAGTACTATTTCCGCATCCCCCTGACCAAATCCACCCACATTAGGATTGCTCGTTACTGGTTGATCAAGTTTGATAGATTCTCCCTCTGAAACAAGAAGTTCTGGTCCTGGAGGGATAATATCAACCGCTTGACGTCCATCCGATGCATCCACTATGGTAATTTCGTATCCCCCTTTTTCTTTTCGTATGATTTTGCTTACTATACCCGACGCTGTAGCATTATAAACATTATTGTTACTCTTGCTTCCGTCGGGATAAATCTGACCCCGTCCCCTGTTGCCGCCTACGTATATGGGATATTTTAAGAAGTGCACATCTTTCTTAGTAGCGGGGTCCGGAGAAAGAATAGGAAAGGTGATTTCACTATATTTCTGACCAGGAACAGGACCTATCACAAGAATATTTTTTTTAGTGGGACGATAGCTCTGAAAAGATAGATTGCCTATCTTTTCTTTAATCTCGGGCGAAATACGATCGGGAGGGGCTAATTCAAACCCCTCAGGTAAAATAAGAACAGCCCCTACGTTCAACGCTCCTTTTTTACCATTAGCAAGAACTTGTTTCAGTTGCAGATCATAAGGAATTCGAACAACTGCTTCAAATACAGTATCAGGAAGTACCGCTTGTGGAACCTCGATATCCACGGGCTTATTGGCTAAATGGCAATTGGCACATACAATACGGCCGGTCGCTTCTCGTGGATTTTCATAACCCTGCTGCGCAAAAATGGGATATGCATTTGAAATGGGTGCCCGGGTTATTATATATATCATGAGCGAGACGGAAATAGATCGAGTAATCTCTTCCTTTATCCAAGAAAAGTTATTTCTAGTTTGCATGGTCCAATCATTGATCCCGAAAATTTCTACAATAAAATTAGATAAGTCGCTAGTATAGTTCCCTATCTATGATTCTGCTATTTACTGAAATAATTTTACTGGAACATTGAAGGAAGCCCCCATATGGGTAGAAAGAATAAGTACAGTTTTGAATAAGTTGCTTATGTACAAAGTAACAAACATTATAATTGAATCGGTCTATCATTTTTCAGTCATTCATTGAATGATAAATGACTACAAGTGACGGAGATACACGATTTAAATAGCGAAAGATCCAATATTTTAAAATTGTATCTAAAATGACTGGAAACGTAGAAACAAGACCTGATATAATTTGATCATTATGAGCAAACCCAAAATCTTTGTAGACAGAGCCAATCATTAGTTCCCAACCGCGTGGCGAATGGAATCCTATACATAAATCAGTTAATAAAAGAATAGAAAAAGCTTTTATTGTGTCGCTTAAGTTATATAGGAATTCTTGAACCCAAGAGTTAAGAATAACAAGTTCTTCATTACCTAGAATAGAATAACCACTTAGAATAACGAAAGATATTATATTTGTCGAGAAATGAAAAACCGTATTCATACGATTCTCATTGTGCATCTTGATCAATTGGATCGTTTCTTTGTAGATTCCGCGGTGAGGCTTTGGTAAATGTGTTTCCGGGTATTCCTTTATCATTTCGTCCAAGAGCGAGAGTTCTTCTAATTCTATGAATTTTTTTAGAATACTTTTTTCTTGAATATCATTCAAAAAAATTTCGGAGTGTCTAGTATGCCACCAATTAGTAACCCAAGATTCCAGACTTTTATTAAATGAGAGAGAGATCCACCAAGGCAAAAATACTATAAATGAAAGGTATATAAGGGAAGTGGATGCTTTCTTTTTTGCCATTTTTTCGTCTGGGAATTTTTAAATGAACTCACCTCATTTGTCGACTCGATACTACTATATTATATACTACTATTTCTATTTTCTATTTCTATTTCTATCAAACATCGGTTCTATTACATTAAAATCTATTACATTAAAAGTTATAGAGCCCATGAATCTATTCCCTATTTTTTATTTGTGATTCAGTAAAGTGGTTATGAATTTAGAAAGAATACAGAAAAACAATACCGAAATACAATAAGAAAGAGTCCACTTCAAATTCGAAAAAAAAAAAAAAAATTTCGTTTTATGATTGTTCCGTGTTCGTTTGCGTTTAGCTCGAATGAGCGTTCTGAAGAAACTTCAGTTAAGTTATGCTATCGAAAAAAGAGAATTCTTGAGTTTTCGTTTTTTCCCTCTAGCTAAAAAAGCGGGCATTCTTCAGTTTAAGAATAAGAAAGCAGTCATTCTTCAGTTCTTGTTTCAAAATACTTCAATTGGTACACGCAAGAAATAGGCCAATTCGGCAGCTTTTTGCTCAATTTCTCGTAGAGTCAAATTCTCATCAGTACGAGTCAAGGGAATGGACCCCTGGCCTCTGATTTCCATATAAAGGGCACGACGAGCATAAATACCCTCTTTAACTTCTATTCTGATGGACTGAATGTCTTTCATAAGGAATCGGAGGAAGATGCGACGATTTTTTCCAGGAAATCCCCAACGAAAAATACACACTATTCCTTCTTTTATGTCGAATCGATCATAACCACTACCTACATTCCACGAAATTGTGCACCACAAATAGGAACTAATAAAAAGACCTGCGATTCCGTAGAAAGACATCACGATCCCTTGTGGAAAAAAAATGATTTGCTGAGAGGGAACTAAAGATATAACAGTCCTACCAAAATAACTGGAAGTTCCAACCAATAAAAATCCTAATGAACCTAAAAAAAGGATAAAGGCCCAGCAGAAATTACTCGTTTTTCGAGACCCCGCTATAAGTTCTATCCATATACGGTCTGATCGCCAACTCATACTATACTAGATCTAGTTGCATTTTATTGGAATTTGGGAATAACCAAAAAAAATTGACTTTCATTTTTTTGTTTCCGAAGTAACCCTCATCAACCAGCACTGTTATGATGTGAACCTTTAGGAGTAGAGTAATTCATCGAATTGCCTAGATCTAAACTAAAATAAGAACATCCCTTTCATATGATTTCTTATAGATATCCACATACATATATTGACTTTACATTTAAGAAATTAATCCCGATACCAATCCATTTGAAAATAGCTCTAATTCAGTTAATCATATATCATGTTTACACATGCATACGAGCTTATGCTCGGAAGAAGCCACACGTTATACCATATTCTACTAAATAGATATCCGTGCTATGATCCACGTAAGTCTTGAAAAAAAAATAGATAAGATTTTGCCCATCTTATTTAAAAAATTTTGTTTTTTTGAACATGAAGAGATAAAGAAACCATTGCAATTGCCGGAAAAACTAAGCCCACTAAAGGCACAAAAATAGAGGGTAGGTTGTTGAGAGTTGTCATAGAATGGGTACCTCGATTTAATATTTGTACCTGTTATTTATTGTTATATTAATCTTTTAACCTGTTATAAAGATATCTTATAATTCATATATAATTATACTATTATACTAAGTATACCTAAGTGAGTATATACACTAATAAAGGGTATATTATATAATGTAAGAGTATATTATGTATATATACTAAGATATAATAAGGAATCTATAATATAAGAGTCTATATACTAATATTTTCTTTAATATATTTTAATATATATTAAAGAAAGAAAAAGAAAATATTATAAGTCTATAAAGTATATAATAGACTAGAATATACTAAGTACGTATATATAATATAATTAATGTAAATCAAAAGTGTAAATATGTAAATAAAAAAAAAGAAGTAAATAAATAGGCTTATTCATCTTTCTACATGCAATATATGTATGATAATTCACGTTTTTTTATTATGTTCTTTTTTTATTATTTTTCATTTTTTTTTTTTAGTTTTTCCCTTCGCGAAAAATTCGTTATAATACGATCCGACAAAAGGGATTCTTAGTCAAACTGGGCATTCTTGAGGGATATAGAAAGATGTAGGACCCCCTTGCCCAATTTCACGGAAGAAAGAGATAGAATTCGCTCTTTTTATTTTGTTTGATAGAGATTTCCTGATTAGGAATCAGGGCTCATGATTCTTTTTCCAATTTAATCCTATGTTACCAAAGAAAAATCCATTCTTGGAATTTTGACTTTGCTTCCTACAAACTAAATAACTACTTGGTTACCACAGAACAAATAATCCAATTTTTAATTTTTTAAATGAAATTAAATGAAATAATTTATTAAATATGAAATTAAGAATCAAATTAAGGATATAGGGCTCTCCTTGATTTCATTTTTGATTTCATTTTTCGATTCAAAGGAAAGAAAGCATGGAGCTGAAATAACTCACGCAGAACGCCTTTTAAAGGATTACGTGGTACGATTGGATCGAATAAGCCCTTATGGAATAAATATTCAGCCGCTTGTGCAACTCCGGGTACTGTCTTATTCAATGTTTGTTCAATTACTCTTTTACCCGCAAATGCAACGTAGGCTTTTGGTTCGGCAATAATGATATCTCCCAACATACCAAAACTAGCTGTCACTCCACCCGT